GAGTTGGGTGCTTTTTCCATTCAGCCATGGATGCTTAGCGGGGATCCTCGTACATGGTGAATAACCATTGAAATGAAATGTTTAGGATAAATCAATGAAATTTAGGAGAAATGAAATTTAGGAGAAATCAATGCAAGGACATCCATTTCAATCCTGGATTTTCGAATTGAGAGAGATATTGAGAGAGATCAAGAATTCTCACTATTTCTTAGATTCATGGACCCAATTCAATTCAGTGGGATCTTTCATTCCCATTTTTTTCCACCAAGAACGTTTTATAAAACTCTTGGACCCCCGAATGTGGAGTATCCTACTTTCACAGGGTTCAAGAAGCAATCGATATTTTACGATCAAAGGTGTACTACTATTTGTAGTAGTGGTCCTTACATATCGTATTAATAATCGAAATATGGTCGAAAGGAAAAATCTCTATTTGACAGGGCTTCTTCCTATACCTATGAATTCCATTGGACCCAGAAATGATACATTGGAAGAATCTTTTTGGTCTTCCAATATCAATAGGTTGATTGTTTCGCTCCTCTATCTTCCAAAAGGAAAAAAGATCTCTGAGAGCTCTTTCCTGGATCCGAAAGAGAGTACTTGGGTTCTCCCAATAACGAAAAAGTGTATCATGCCTGAATCTAACTGGGGTTCGCGGTGGTGGAGTAACTGGATCGGAAAAAAGGGGGATTCTAGTTGTAAAATATCTAATGAAACCCTCGCTGGAATTGAGATCTCATTCAAAGAGAAAGATATCAAATATCTGGAGTTTCCTTTTGTATATTATATGGATATGGATGATCCAATCTGCAAGGACCATGATTGGGAATTTTTTGATCGTCTTTCTCCGAGTAAGAGGCGAAACATAATTAACTTGAATTCGCGACAGCTATTCGAAATCTTAGTTAAAGACTGGATTTGTTATCTCATGTTTGCTTTTCGTGAAAAAATACCAATTGAAGTGGAGGGTTTCTTCAAACAACAAGGAGCTGGGTCAACTATTCAATCAAATGATATTGAGCATATTTCCCATCTCTTCTCGAGAAACAAGTGGGCTATTTCTTTGCAAAATTGTGCTCAATTTCATATGTGGCAATTCCGCCAAGATCTCTTCGTTAGTTGGGAGAAGAATCCGCACGAATCGGATTTTTTGAGGAACATATCGAGAGAGAATTGGATTTGGTTAGACAATGTGTGGTTGGTAAACAAGGATCGATTTTTTAGCAAGGTACGGAATGTATCGTCAAATATTCAGTATGATTCTACAAGATCTAGTTTTGTTCAAGTAACGGATTTTAGCCAATTGAAAGGATCTTCTGATCAATCCAGCGATCATTTTGATTCCATTAGTAATGAGGATTCGGAATATCACACATTGATCAATCAAAGAGAGATTCAACAACTAAAAGAAAGATCGATTCTTTGGGATCCTTCCTTTCTTCAAACGGAACGAACAGAGATAGAATCAGACCGATTCTCTAAATGCCTTTCTGGATATTCCTCAATGTCCCGGCTATTCACGGAACGTGAGAAGGAGATGAATAATCATCTGCTTCCGGAAGAAATCGAAGAATTTCTTGGGAATCCTACAAGATCCATTCTTTCTTTTTTTTCTGACAGATGGTCAGAACTTCGTCTGGGTTCGAATCCTACTGAGAGGTCCAGTATAGACCAGAAATTGTTGAAGAACGAACAAGATGTTTCTTTTGCCCCTTCCAGGCGATCGGAAAATAAAGAAATAGTTAATATATTCAAGATAATTACGTATTTACAAAATACCGTCTTAATTCATCCTATTTCATCAGATCCGGGATGGTATATGGTTCCGAAGCATGAACTGGATATGGACAGTTCCAATAAGATTTCATTCTTGAACAAAAATACATTTTTTGATTTATTTCATCTGTTCCATGACCGGAACAGGGGGGGATACACGTTACACCACGATTTTGAATCAGAAGAGAGATTTCAAGAAATGGCAGATCGATTCACTCTATCAATAACCGAGCCGGATCTGGTGTATCATAAGGGATTTGCCTTTTCTATTGATTCTTACGTATTGGATCAAAAACAATTCTTGAATGAGGTATTCAACTCCAGGGATGAATCGAAAAAAAAATCTTTATTGGTTCTACCTCCTGTTTTTTATGAAGAGAATGAATCTTTTTATCGAAGGATCAGAAAAAAATGGGTCCGGATCTCCTGCGGGAATGATTTGGAAGATCCAAAACCAAAAATAGTGATATTTGCTAGCAACACCATAGTGGAGGCAGTCAATCAATATAGATGGATCCTAAATCTGATTCAAGTCCAATATAGCACCTATGGGTACATAAGAAATGTATTGAATCGATTCTTTTTAATGAATAGATCTGACCGCAACTTCAAATATGGAATTCAAAGGGATCAAATAGGAAATGAGACTCTGAATCATAGAACTATAATGAAATATACGATCAACCAACATTTATCGAATTTGAAAAAGAGTCAGAAGAAGAAG